TTTTTAGACTCTTCCTTTTTTTTATTTTCTATCTTTTCCATCCTATTCTATTTAAATCTATTTATATAATATTGTATTAATATTGTATTTGGACTATTCGAATCCTATTCCGCTTGATTCTATTTGATTCTATTGAAATCCGAGTAATCAATAGAACTTCTTTATCCTATCCTATATAAAGAAGTTCTATTGATTACTCGGCCAACTAGTTATGCCATCTCATTGATAGCCTCTACCCGTGTCCTAGCTCGTCTGAGAGCAAGATTTGCCTCAATTGTTTGCCTCTTTCCTTCAGCTTTCCGCAAGTTAGCTTCTGCTATTTCAAGGGTTTTCCGAGCTTCTTGTGGATCAATATCACTACTTTTTTCCGCATCATTTACTAAAACAGTGATCGCATTATTTCCTATTCTAGCAAAACCACCCATCAAAGCCATCGTTAACCATTGGTCATTTAAGCGTATTCTCAATAGACCTATATCTATTGCTGTGGCAATAGGCGCGTGATTTGGTAATATGCCAATTTGTCCACTATTGGTAGATAAAACGATTTCTTTCACTTCTGAATCCCAAACAATTCGATTGGGAGTTAGTACACAAAGATTTAAGGTCATTTCTTCAATTTGTTCTCCATTTCTAAAGTCGTAGCCTTCACAGTAGCCTCATCAATGTTACCTACCAAATAAAAGGCCTGCTCAGGAAGACCATCTAATTCCCCGGAAAGGATCAATTTAAACCCTCTAATAGTTTCTGCTAGACCGACATATTTCCCCGGAGAACCCGTAAATACCTCTGCTACGAAAAAGGGTTGTGATAAGAAACGCTCTATTTTTCGTGCCCTTGCTACGGTTAAGCGGTCCTCTTCGGACAATTCGTCCAACCCCAGGATAGCTATAATGTCCTGAAGTTCTTTGTAACGTTGTAAAGTTTGCTTCACTCTTTGCGCAGTTTCATAATGTTCCTCACCAACAATGCGGGGTTGAAGCATAGTTGACGTTGAATCTAAAGGATCTACTGCTGGGTAGATACCCTTGGCAGCGAGTCCTCGTGATAATACAGTAGTCGCGTCTAAATGCGCAAATGTCGTGGCCGGAGCAGGGTCAGTCAAATCGTCTGCCGGTACATAAACAGCTTGAATAGAAGTTATGGACCCTTTTTTGGTAGAAGTAATTCTTTCTTGTAAAGAACCCATTTCAGTACTAAGGGTGGGTTGATAGCCCACAGCGGAGGGCATTCTACCTAATAAGGCGGATACTTCAGATCCCGCTTGGACGAAACGGAAGATATTGTCGATAAAAAGAAGGACGTCTTGTTCATTAACATCTCGAAAATATTCGGCCATAGTTAGAGCGGTCAAACCAACTCGCATACGAGCTCCCGGCGGTTCATTCATCTGGCCATAGACTAGAGCCACTTTTGATTCCGCAATATTTTGTTCATTAATTACTCCAGATTCTTTCATTTCCATGTAAAGGTCATTTCCTTCACGAGTACGTTCACCCACTCCACCAAATACGGATACACCTCCATGAGCTTTGGCAATGTTGTTGATCAATTCCATAATGAGTACTGTTTTACCCACTCCAGCCCCCCCGAATAGCCCTATTTTTCCTCCACGGCGATAAGGAGCTAAAAGGTCTACTACTTTAATTCCTGTTTCAAAAATAGATAATTTTGTGTCTAACTGTATAAAGGCGGGTGCTGATCTATGAATAGGAGATGTTGTACGAGTATCTACAGGACCTAAATTATCAACGGGTTCACCAAGTACGTTAAAAATTCGTCCTAGAGTAGCTCCACCAACTGGAACATTTAGAGGAACTCCCGTGTCAATCACTTCCATCCCTCTTGTTAGACCATCTGTAGCACTCATAGCTACAGCCCGAACTTGGTTATTCCCTAATAATTGCTGTACTTCACAAACAACATTAATTTGCTGACCGGCAGTATCTCGGCCCTTCACCACTAGAGCGTTGTAAATATTAGGCATCTTGCCGGGGGAAAAAGCTACATCCAGTACTGGACCAATAATTTGAGCGATACGTCCGAGGTTTTTTCTTTCAAGCGTGGAAACTTCCAGGCCAGAAGTAGTAGGATTTATTTTCATAAAAAAAATATATATATATATGTTATATGTCGAGTCGAATTTTTTTTTTCGACAATTATCGAGTCCAAAATCCAAAATAAAAGTTCGACAGCAAGTTGATCGGTTAATTCAAAAAGAAATGGGAGTTGCCACTCGATTTCGTTGTTATTGTTACTCTTCAGTCGAATCCAAATTCAAAAGGATTAATAAAACTGTTGAGGAACTCTTTCAGTTATTATTATATACAATACGCCCATACCGTCTATGGAATTCGAACCTGAACTCTATTTACTATTTTATTTATTACCTAGCCGACCCTTTTTTTCTTAGTTCAGCATATCGATTTATGCTTAGCTTTTTTCCTAAAGAATTTAGGAAAAAAGCTATTTGTACATCTAGGATTTACATATATATCAT